GTTAATGTAGCTTAACTTTAAAGCAAGACACTGAAAATGTCTAGACGGGTAATCATAACCCCATAAACATATAGGTTTGGTCCTAGCCTTTCTATTAGCCCTCAGTGATATTACACATGCAAGCATCCGCGACCCTGTGAGAATGCCCTCTACCAAGATGTGAGGAGCGAGTATCAAGCGCGCATATATGCAGCTCAAGACACTTTGCTTAGCCACACCCCCACGGGAGACAGCAGTGACAAACCTTTAGCAATGAACGAAAGTTTAACTAAGTTACACTGATAATCAGAGTTGGTCAATTTCGTGCCAGCCACCGCGGCCATACGATTGACTCGAGTTAATAGAGCCCGGCGTAAAGAGTGTTTAAGATTTAACTCACTAAATAAAGCTAACCTATAACTAAGTCGTAGAAAACTCCAGTTATAGTGAAATATTCTACGAAAGTGGCTTTAATATTCTGAATACACTATAGCTAAGACACAAACTGGGATTAGATACCCCACTATGCTTAGCCCTAAACCTCAATAAATTAATTAACAAATTTATTCGCCAGAACACTACAAGCAACAGCTTGAAACTCAAAGGACCTGGCGGTGCTTTACATCCGTCTAGAGGAGCCTGTTCTATAATCGATACACCCCGATAAACCTCACCACGTCTAGCCATCAGCCTGTATACCGCCATCTTCAGCAAACTCCTTAATGATTGTAAAGTAAGCAGAAGTATGATCATAAAAACGTTAGGTCAAGGTGCAGCCAATGACATGGGAAGAAATGGGCTACATTTTCTATATCAGAAAACTAAACGACAACCCTTATGAAATTTAAGGGCCCAAGGTGGATTTAGCAGTAAACCAAGAATAGAGAGCTTGATTGAAACAAGGCCATTAAGCACGCACACACCGCCCGTCACCCTCCTCAAACATCACACAAAAGTATATTAGCAACAAGCCACTTAATACTGATCTAGAGGGGATAAGTCGTAACATGGTAAGCGTACTGGAAAGTGCGCTTGGACGAATCAAAACGTAGCTTAAATTAAAGCATCCGGCTTACACCCGGAAGATCTCACAACAAATGATCGTTTTGAGCTAACTCTAGCCCAAACACCACTAAAATATACTACTTAATTACATTAATTAAATCATTCACCCACTGCAAAAGTATAGGAGATAGAAATTATATTATAGGCGCAATAGATACAGTACCGCAAGGGAAAGAACAAAACTAATAAAGCACAAAAAAGCAAAGATAAATCCTTGTACCTTCTGCATAATGAATTAACTAGAAATAACTTTATAAAGAGAACTTAAACAATGTCCCCCGAAACCAAGCGAGCTACCCAAGGATAGCTAAGAGAGCGCACCCGTCTATGTGGCAAAATAGTGGGAAAATCTCTGGGTAGTGGCGACAAACCTACCGAGCCTGGTGATAGCTGGTTGTCCAAGACAGAATCTTAGTTCAACTTTAAATTTACCTACAGAATCATATAATCTTACTGTAAGTTTAACTGTTAGTCTAAAGAGGGACAGCTCTTAAGACCCTAGGAAACAACCTTTTATAGAGAGTAAACAATTTAACCCCCATAGTTGGCCTAAAAGCAGCCACCAATTAAGAAAGCGTTCAAGCTCAATATTTATTTACTCTTAATTCTAATAATATCATTGAACTCCTAAAACAAATTGGACTAATCTATTATTAAATAGAAGCAATAATGTTGATATAAGTAACATGAATTTGTTCTCCCCGCATAAGCCTATCTCAGACCGAAACAACTACTGTTAGTTAACAGCCTAATTAGCATATACTACAAATTAATTCATCAATTAACAAAACTGTTAACCCAACACAGGCATGCGCTAAGGAAAGATTAAAAAAAGTAAAAGGAACTCGGCAAACTCTACCCCCGCCTGTTTACCAAAAACATCACCTCTAGCATCTCCAGTATTAGAGGCACTGCCTGCCCAGTGACACATGTTCAACGGCCGCGGTACCCTGACCGTGCAAAGGTAGCATAATCACTTGTTCTCTAAATAAGGACTTGTATGAACGGCCACACGAGGGTTTAACTGTCTCTTACTTTTAATCAGTGAAATTGACCTGTCCGTGAAGAGGCGGATATGCCTAAATAAGACGAGAAGACCCTATGGAGCTTCAATTTAACGGTACAAACCTCAGCCCTTCAAACCAACAGGCAGCAACTCATCATAAATGTACCATAAATTTCGGTTGGGGTGACCTCGGAGTATAATATAGCCCCCGAAAGACATATACCAAGACCTCACTAGTCTAAGTAAAAATCAAACCTATTGACCCAATAACTTGATCAACGGACTAAGTTACCCTAGGGATAACAGCGCAATCCTATTCTAGAGTCCATATCGACAATAGGGTTTACGACCTCGATGTTGGATCAGGACATCCTAATGGTGCAGACGCTATTAAGGGTTCGTTTGTTCAACGATTAAAGTCTTACGTGATCTGAGTTCAGACCGGAGCAATCCAGGTCGGTTTCTATCTATTAAATATTTCTCCCAGTACGAAAGGACAAGAGAAATAGGGCCTACTTCGTAAAGTGCCCTCAAAAATTAGATGACCAATATCTCAACCTTATAAACTATAATCCAACCCAAGAACAGGGTTTAGTTAAGATGGCAGAGCCCGGTAATTGCATAAAACTTAAAACTTTATAACCAGAGGTTCAACTCCTCTTCTTAACAGCGTGTTTATAATTAACTTAATCCTACTAATCGTACCCGCCCTAATTGCTATAGCATTCCTGACACTTACAGAACGAAAAGTCTTAGGTTATATACAATTCCGAAAAGGACCCAACATTGTAGGACCTTACGGAATACTCCAACCAATCGCCGACGCCATAAAACTTTTCACAAAAGAACCCCTACTACCTACCACTTCTACTACAACTCTATACCTGACCGCCCCAACTTTAGCCCTCTCCATCGCCCTACTTTTATGGACCCCACTCCCTATACCATACCCCCTAATAAACCTAAACCTAGGCCTCCTATTTATTCTAGCAACGTCAAGCCTAGCTGTTTATTCAATTTTATGGTCCGGCTGAGCATCCAACTCAAACTATGCACTAATCGGCGCATTACGAGCCGTAGCCCAAACAATCTCATATGAAGTAACCCTTGCCATCATTCTCCTATCCACTCTACTAATAAGCGGCTCATTCAATTTACAATCACTCATTACAACACAAGAACACTACTGACTCCTACTTCCATCATGACCTCTAACCATAATATGATTTATTTCCACACTAGCAGAAACCAACCGAGCCCCGTTTGACCTAACAGAAGGTGAATCAGAATTAGTATCAGGCTTTAATATTGAATATGCCGCAGGCTCATTCGCCTTATTCTTTATAGCAGAATATATGAACATTATCATAATAAATGCCCTAACCACCACCATTTTCCTAGCAGCATCATTCAACATAGCCATGCCAGAAATATATACAATCAACTTTATAACTAAGACCCTCCTACTAACCACCCTATTTTTATGAATTCGAACAGCATATCCTCGATTCCGCTATGATCAACTAATGTACCTCCTATGAAAAAATTTCTTGCCTCTCACACTAGCACTATGCATGTGATATATTTCAATACCCATCTTAATGTCTGGCATCCCTCCACAAACATAAGAAATATGTCTGACAAAGAGTTACTTTGATAGAGTAAATTATAGAGGTTCAAACCCTCTTATTTCTAGGATTTTAGGAATTGAACCTACACCTGAGAACTCAAAACTCTCCGTGCTACCCATTACACCACATCCTAAATAGTAAGGTCAGCTAAATAAGCTATCGGGCCCATACCCCGAAAATGTTGGTTAAACCCTTCCCGTACTAATATCAACCCCCTAGCCCACCTCATTATCTCCTTAACTATCCTAACAGGAACCACAATTACAATTCTAAGCTCGCACTGATTTCTAGCCTGAATGGGCTTAGAACTAAACATGTTGGCCATCGTACCAATTCTAGCCAAAAGTACAAATCCCCGATCCACAGAAGCTTCTACCAAATATTTTCTAATCCAAGCAACAGCATCAATAATCCTCCTAATGACCATCTTCCTCAACAACTTAACCTCCGGACAATGAACAATTAACCCACCCCATAATCAAACTTTATCAACAATAATGCTAATCGCACTCATAATAAAAATGGGAATAGCCCCCCTACACTTCTGACTTCCAGAAGTAACCCAAGGAATTCCCCTAATCCCAGCCATAATTGTCCTCACATGACAAAAACTTGCTCCCTTGTCAATTATATTTCAAATCTTCCCATCAATAAACACGAACATTATCCTAATGGTCTCAATCCTATCAATTATAGCCGGCAGCTGAGGGGGACTAAACCAAACACAACTACGAAAAATCCTAGCCTACTCCTCAATTACCCATATAGGATGAATAGTAGCAGTACTACACTACAACCCAAACATCACCATTCTAACCCTTATTATCTATATTTTCCTGACAATCTCCACATTCATAATCTTCTACCTAAACTCAAACATAACAACCCTATCACTATCACACACCTGAAACAAACTAACATGAATAATACCCATAATTCCACTAATAATGATATCATTAGGAGGCCTACCCCCACTAACAGGCTTCTCCCCTAAATGAGCTATTATACAAGAACTTACAAAAAATAACAGCCTAATTATCCCACTCACAATAGCCATACTAACACTAATAAACCTATATTTCTATATACGCCTAACATATTCCATCTCAATAACAATATTTCCTACATCAAACAATACAAAAATTAACTGACAACTAAAGCACGTAAAACCAATGCCACTCCTACCACCACTCATAGCCTTTTCCACATTATTGCTACCTCTAACCCCACTAATACTTACAAACTAGAAATTTAGGTTAATAAGACCAAGAGCCTTCAAAGCCCTTAGTAAGTAAACTTTACTTAATTTCTGCACCACTATAAGGACTGCAAAACTCTATTCTGCATCAACTGAACGCAAATCAATTACTTTTATTAAGCTAAGCCCTTCCTAGATTGATGGGACTCTAACCCACAAAAATTTAGTTAACAGCTAAATAACCTAATCAACTGGCTTCAATCTACTTCTCCCGCCGTCAGGGAAAAAAAGGCGGGAGAAGCCCCGGCAGGGTTGAAGCTGCTTCTTTGAATTTGCAATTCAATATGATATATCACCTCGGAGCTGGTAAAAAGAGGAGTCACACCTCTGTCTTTAGATTTACAGTCTAATGCTTACTCAGCCATTTTACCCCTAACTATGTTCATAAATCGCTGATTATTTTCAACCAATCACAAAGACATCGGAACTCTATACTTACTATTTGGTGCATGAGCAGGAGCAGTGGGGACAGCCTTAAGCCTCCTAATCCGAGCAGAATTAGGCCAGCCAGGAAGCCTAATGGAGGATGATCATGTTTATAATGTTATTGTTACATCTCACGCATTCATTATAATCTTCTTCATGGTAATACCAATCATAATTGGGGGCTTTGGAAACTGACTTATCCCTTTAATAATTGGCGCTCCCGATATAGCATTCCCCCGAATAAATAACATAAGCTTCTGACTTTTACCTCCTTCACTCCTCCTCCTACTCGCATCCTCTACCCTTGAAGCTGGCGCTGGAACTGGCTGAACGGTTTACCCGCCCTTAGCAGGTAACATATCACACCCAGGGGCTTCTGTAGACCTAACTATTTTTTCATTACATTTAGCAGGCATCTCGTCCATCCTAGGGGCTATTAACTTCATTACAACAATCATCAACATAAAACCCCCAGCCATAACACAATACCAAACTCCTCTATTCGTATGATCCGTCCTAATTACAGCAGTTCTTCTCCTACTTTCCCTACCAGTCCTAGCTGCCGGAATTACTATACTGCTAACTGACCGTAATCTCAATACTACCTTCTTCGACCCTGCTGGTGGCGGAGATCCCGTTCTATATCAACACCTGTTCTGATTTTTTGGTCACCCCGAAGTATATATTCTCATTCTACCAGGTTTCGGAATAATTTCACACATTGTAACATACTACTCCAATAAAAAAGAACCATTTGGCTATATAGGCATGGTCTGAGCTATAATATCCATCGGTTTCCTAGGGTTCATTGTATGGGCCCACCATATATTCACGGTAGGAATAGATGTAGACACCCGCGCATATTTCACATCAGCCACTATAATCATCGCAATCCCGACCGGGGTAAAAGTATTTAGCTGACTAGCTACGCTACACGGCGGCAATATTAAGTGATCCCCTGCAATACTATGAGCCCTGGGCTTTATCTTTCTTTTCACCGTGGGCGGATTGACAGGAATTGTACTAGCCAATTCATCATTAGACATTGTATTACATGATACATATTATGTCGTAGCACACTTCCATTACGTGCTATCTATGGGAGCAGTATTCGCTATTATAGGGGGCTTTATTCACTGATTCCCACTATTTTCAGGCTACACACTCGACCAAACCTATGCTAAAGTCCATTTTACTATTATATTTGTAGGGGTAAATTTAACCTTCTTCCCACAGCACTTCCTGGGCCTATCAGGAATACCTCGACGATACTCAGATTACCCAGATGCATACACCACATGAAACATCATCTCATCCGTAGGGTCCTTCATCTCACTAACAGCAGTTATCCTCATAATTTTCATGATTTGAGAAGCATTCTCCTCAAAACGAAAAGTCTCTACCATCGAACAACTATCTACTAACCTAGAATGGCTACATGGCTGCCCTCCACCCTACCACACATTTGAAGAAGCAACCTATGTAAAAGCCCTGAACGAAAAAGGAAGGAGTTGAACCCCCAAAAATTGGTTTCAAGCCAATCCCATAGACCCTATGACTTTTTCAATAAGATATTAGTAAAATAATTACGTAACTTTGTCAAAGTTGAATTATAGACTAAACATCTATATATCTTATATGGCAGCACCAGCTCAATTAGGCCTACAAAACGCCGCATCCCCAATCATAGAAGAACTTATCGCCTTCCATGACCACGCTCTAATAATCATTTTCTTAATTAGCTCCCTAGTTTTATACGTTATTTCTCTGATACTCACTACAAAATTGACCCACACTAGTACCATAAATGCTCAAGAAATCGAAATAATCTGAACTATCCTACCCGCTATAATCCTCATTATAATTGCCCTTCCATCCCTACGCATTTTATATATAACAGACGAATTTAATAAACCGTACCTAACTCTCAAAGCGATTGGTCACCAATGATATTGAAGCTATGAATACTCTGACTATGAAGACCTAGCATTCGACTCTTATATTATGCCAACATATTTCCTTGAACCCGGGGAATTTCGACTCCTTGAAGTGGACAACCGAACTACCCTGCCCATAGAAGCAGATATTCGCGTATTAATCTCATCACAAGACGTTCTACACTCATGAGCTGTACCATCATTAGGTGTAAAAACAGATGCAATCCCCGGACGCTTGAATCAGGCTATAGTAGCTTCCATACGACCAGGCCTATACTACGGACAGTGCTCAGAAATCTGTGGATCAAACCACAGCTTCATGCCCATTGTACTAGAATTTATCTACTTCCAAGATTTCGAAGTATGAGCCTCATACCTATACATTGTATCACTGTAAAGCTAAACAGCATTAACCTTTTAAGTTAAAGATTGAGAGAGCCCCTCTCTCTACAGTGAGTGCCCCAACTAAACATCTCACCATGACCAATGGTGATCCTATCAATAATTGTAACACTATTTTATATTATTCAGTTAAAAGTATTAAATTTTACTTTCCATACTACCCCATCACTAAAACTAACTAAAACACAAAAACATAAAACAACTTGAGAACTAAAATGAACCAAAATTTATTCGCCTCCTTCGACATCCCGATAATCCTAGGAGTCCCCCTAGTGATTTTAATCATTATATTTCCCGCCACATTAATTACACCCAACAATAACCTAATTAACAACCGTTACTCCTCTCTTCAACAATGACTAATTCAACTCGTACTAAAACAAATGATAATCTCCCATTCAACTAAAGGACGAACTTGATCCCTCATACTTACAGCCCTAATTACATTTATCGCTTTAAATAATCTCCTCGGACTCACACCCTATGCATTCACACCAACCACCCAATTATCAATAAATCTAGGTATAGCAATTCCCCTATGAGCAGCAACTGTACTCATAGGGTTGCGATTCAAAACAAAATCAACTCTCGCCCACTTCCTACCACAAGGAACACCTGTCCCACTAATCCCCATACTAATTATTATCGAAACAATCAGCCTATTTATTCAACCAGTAGCTCTAGCTGTACGACTTACAGCTAACATCACAGCAGGTCACCTGTTAATACATCTACTTGGTGACACTACACTAACTCTCATATCCATCTATCTATCCTCCTCCACAATTACTATTATCATCATTATTCTACTCATCACCCTAGAACTGGGTGTGGCACTCATCCAAGCATATGTATTCACACTTTTAGTTAGCCTATACCTACATGACAACTCATAATGACACACCAAACACATGCCTATCACATAGTCAACCCAAGCCCTTGACCACTAACGGGAGCTCTATCAGCATTCCTACTAACATCCGGCATAATCATATGATTTCACTTCTACTATATACCCCTCCTTGCTGCAGGACTACTAGCAAGCACAATAACAATGTTTCAATGATGACGAGACATCGTACGAGAAGGTACGTATCAAGGCCACCACACCTCTCCTGTACAAAAAGGACTTCGATATGGTATGATCCTTTTCATTATTTCAGAAGTATTCTTCTTCGCTGGCTTCTTCTGAGCATTTTATCACTCCAGCTTAGCCCCAACCCCTCAAACGGGAGGACACTGACCCCCTACAGGCATTTTCCCACTTAACCCCATGGAAGTTCCACTACTTAATACAGCCGTACTACTAGCATCAGGAGTTACAATTACTTGAGCACACCATAGCCTAATAGAGGCCAATCGAAAAGAATCAGCCCAATCCCTCTCCATGACCATCGCACTAGGAATCTACTTTACCTATCTACAAATATCAGAGTATTCTGAAACCTCATTCACCATTTCCGACGGCATTTACGGCTCCACTTTCTTTATAGCCACAGGCTTCCATGGCCTGCACGTTATCATCGGAACCACATTCCTCATCACCTGCTACTTCCGCCAACAACTATTCCACTTCACATCTAGCCACCACTTCGGATTTGAAGCCGCCGCATGATACTGACATTTCGTAGATGTAGTATGACTATTCCTGTACATCTCTATCTACTGATGAGGATCCTACTCTCTTAGTATAAACAGTACTATTGACTTCCAATCAATAAGCCTCGTATAACTCGAGAGAGAGTAATTAATTTAGCACTAACCCTAACAACCACCATTCTCCTAGCCCTACTCCTGATTACCATCACATTTTGACTCCCCCAACTAAACACATATACAGAAAAACACAACCCCTATGAGTGTGGATTTGACCCCACAACCTCCGCCCACCTACCATTCTCTATAAAATTCTTCTTAATTGCTATCACATTCCTCCTGTTTGATCTAGAAATCGCCTTACTATTGCCTCTGCCATGGGCAACCCAAACAAACAACTTAACACTAACTATTAACATAATTTTTACCCTACTTGTCATTCTAGCACTAGGACTAGCCTATGAATGATCCCAAAAGGGATTGGACTGAGTTGAGTTGGTATATAGTTTATTCAAAACAAATGATTTCGACTCATTAGATTATGAAAATTCATATTTACCAATACATGCCTTTCATCTATATCAACATCACACTAGCATACTTCATATCGCTACTGGGATTACTAATCTACCGATCCCATCTAATATCATCTTTACTATGTTTGGAAGGCATAATATTATCACTATTTATTATAACCACACTTACAACTCTAAATATACATTCGATACTAATGTATATGATACCAATTGCTCTTCTAGTATTCGCCGCATGCGAAGCTGCAGTAGGCCTAGCCCTACTAATTTTAATCTCCAACCTATATGGCTTAGACTATGTACAAAACTTAAATCTACTCCAATGCTAAAAATTATTTTACCAACTATCATAATATTGCCTACAATATGCTTCTCAAAAACATACATAATATGAATTAACACAATAACATGCAGCCTATTAATTAGTATTTTTACCCTCATAGTACTATATGCACCCAACAACTCATGCAACCTATCACTAACCTTCTTCTCAGACCCATTAACATCACCCTTACTAATACTAACAGCCTGGCTACTACCACTAATAATCTTGGCAACACAACAACACCTACTCAACAACCCCATTCCACGAAAAAAACTATACATCTCCATACTAGTTCTTCTACAAATCTCCCTAATCATAACCTTCTCAGCCACCGAACTAATCTTATTTTATATCTTATTCGAAACTACACTAATCCCTACCCTAATTATTATTACCCGCTGAGGGTATCAACCAGAACGCCTTAATGCCGGCTCATATTTCCTATTCTATACACTAGCAGGATCCCTCCCCCTATTAATTACACTCCTATACTACTCTAGCAGTTTAGGATCCCTAAATATTATTACAATAACCATCAACACTAAAGAAATTATACTATCTTGAACCAACAACATTATATGACTAGGATGTATTATAGCCTTTATAGTCAAAATACCTCTATACGGACTGCATCTATGACTACCTAAAGCCCATGTTGAAGCCCCAATCGCTGGTTCAATAGTACTTGCAGCTATTTTACTAAAACTAGGTGGTTATGGTATAATACGAATTATCCCTATACTAAATCCTCTAACAGAAAAAATAAGTTATCCATTTATCATTCTATCCTTATGAGGTATAGTCATAACAAGCTCCATCTGCCTACGACAAGCAGATCTAAAATCACTCATTGCCTACTCCTCCGTAAGCCACATAGCACTTGTTATTCTTGCCATTCTTATCCAAACCCCCTGAAGTCTTACCGGCGCTATAATTCTAATAATTGCCCACGGACTCACCTCATCCTTATTATTCTGCCTAGCAAACTCTAACTATGAACGTATCCACAGCCGAACCATAATATTTACACGAGGCCTTCAAGCACTATTCCCACTACTAGCACTATGATGATTACTAGCTAACCTCACCAATCTCGCTCTACCCCCAACTATCAACTTAATGGGAGAACTACTAACAATTTTAGCCTCCTTCTCCTGATCTAACTTCACTATTATATTCACAGGATTCAACATGCTAATCACTGCCCTATACTCACTTCACATATTTACCTCAACACAACGAGGCCCACTGACATATAGTACCAGCAACGTAAAACCCCTATTTACACGAGAAAATACACTTATACTAATGCACATAGCACCAATCCTTCTGCTTACACTAAACCCCAAAACAATTATATGTCTTACGCCCTGTAGTTATAGTTTAGTAAAAACATTAGATTGTGAGTCTAATAACAGAAGCTCGTAACTTCTTAACTACCGAGAAAGAATGCAAGAACTGCTAATTCATGCCTCCAAGTTTAACAACCTGGCTTTCTCAACTTTTAAAGGATAGTAGTTATCCATTGGCCTTAGGAGCCAAAAACGTTGGTGCAACTCCAAATAAAAGTAAAAATACACTCCTCAATAATTCTAATAACAATTATCCCACTACTAGCACCCATTATAATCACCTTAATTAATCCAAACAAAAATCTCCTATACCCATACTATGTAAAACTGTCCATCATCTACGCCTTTACCACCAGCATACTATCAATAACAATATACATCTTCACAGGACAAGAATCTATAATCTCAAACTGACATTGAATAACAATCCAGACCATCGAACTGTCACTAAACTTTAAAATAGACTTCTTCTCCGTAATATTCACCCCTGTAGCATTATTTGTTACCTGGTCTATTGTAGAATTTTCAATGTGGTATATAGACTCAGACCCAAACATCAACCAATTCCTCAAATATCTACTCATTTTCCTAGTAACAATATTAATCCTAATCACAGCTAATAATTTATTACAACTTTTTATTGGGTGGGAAGGAATAGGCATTATATCATTCCTACTAATTAGCTGATGGCACGGCCGAACAGACGCAAACACAGCAGCCCTGCAAGCAATCCTATACAACCGCATTGGCGACATCGGCTTTATCCTAGCAATAACATGATTTTTCCTGCATTCAAACTCATGAGACTTACAACAAATATTTATCCTTAACCCAACTCCAAATTCTTTCCCCCTAATAAGCCTCCTACTAGCAGCTACAGGAAAATCTGCCCAATTCGGCCTACACCCATGACTTCCATCCGCCATAGAAGGGCCTACACCAGTTTCAGCATTACTTCACTCCAGCACAATAGTCGTTGCAGGGATCTTCCTAATCATTCGTTTCTACCCTATAATAGAAAATAACCCCTTTATCCAAACACTAGCCCTATCAATAGGAGCAATCACCACTCTATTCACTGCAATCTGCGCTCTAACACAAAATGACCTAAAAAAAATTGTAGCCTTCTCAACCTCAAGCCAACTAGGTCTCATAATAGTAACAATTGGTATTAACCAACCACACCTAGCCTTTCTTCACATCTGCACCCATGCCTTCTTCAAAGCCATACTATTCCTATCCGCAGGATCTATCATCCACAGCCTAAGCAATGAACAAGACATCCGTAAAATAGGAGGACTATTTAAAACCCTGCCCTTTACATCCTCCTCCCTTATTATTGGCAGCTTTGCACTTATAGGAATGCCCTTCCTCACAGGCTTCTACTCAAAAGACTTAATCATCGAAACCGCCAACACGTCGTATACAAACGCCTGAGCCCTAACGACTACCTTAGTAGCCACCTCCCTAACAGCGATATACAGTATCCGAATTATTTTCTTTGCCTTAACAGGATACCCTCGCTTTACAACTCTCATCTTAATTAATGAAAACAACCCAAAATTAATAAACCCTATCAATCGCCTAGCAGTAGGTAGCATCTTCGCCGGGTTTCTTATTTCCAATTGCGTTCCCCCTACCTCACACCCCCAAGTCACTATACCATGATACCTAAAACTTATAGCCTTAAGCGTAACAATTCTAGGACTTCTTGTAGCAATGGAACTTAGTTTAATAACTAACAATATAAAATTAAGCACCCCATTAAAAACTTTCTACTTCTCTAACATGCTAGGTTTTTACTCAACCACTACACACCGACTCAACCCACATTCAAGCCTAACCACAAGCCAAAACCTCACCTCAACTCTACTAGACCTGTTCTGGTTAGAAAAATCCATGCCAAAAATGACAACACAAACCCAAATCTCAATATCCACCACCTCATCAACTCAAAAGGGCCTAATTAAACTGTACTTCCTATCTTTTTTAATCCCACCAATACTAGCACTTCTACTAATAATTTAACCACCCCCACGAGTCAGTTCAATTGCGATATGCATTCCCATAAACAACGCCCAACAAGTCACTAAAACTACTCAAAACCCATAATTATATAAGGCAGCAGCACCTGTAGGATCCTCACGAATTAACCCCGGCCCATCACCCTCATAAATTATTCAACTTGACACAGTGTTATAATTAACAACAATCTCCACCGTTTTAACAGGATCCCCACCTAACAAAAATATTATAGTCGTCTCTATCATTAAACCTAGTACAAAAATACCAAAAATATCTGCACTCGACACCCACGTTTCAGGATGCTCATCAATTGCTATAGCCGCAGTATAACCAAAAACCACCATCATGCCCCCTAAATAAATCAAGAAAACCATAAGACCTATATAAGACCCACCAAAATACAACGTAATAGCACAACCTACAGCACCACTAAAAATTAGCACCAACCCCCCATAAATAGGAGAGGGTTTAGAAGAAAACCCCACAAAACCTATTACCAGAATAATACTTAATGAAAATAAAGCATATGTCATTATTCCCACATGGACTATAACCATGACTAATGATATGAAAAACCATCGTTGTATTTCAACTATAAGAATATTAATGATTCCTCCCCGTAAAACCCACCCACTGGCAAAAATCATAAATGAATCATTCATTGACCTTCCCACACCATCCAACATCTCCTCTTGATGAAATTTTGGCTCACTCCTAGGTACCTGCCTAATTATTCAAATCACTACAGGCCTACTCCTAGCAATACACTACACACCAGACACAGCTACCGCCTTCTCCTCAGTCGCCCATATCACCCGAGACGTCAATTACGGATGAATAATTCGATACTTACATGCTAATGGCGCATCCATATTTTTTATTTGCCTATTCCTCCACATCGGCCGAGGCTTATACTACGGATCGTTCCTTTTTCTGAAGACTTGAAACATCGGTACAATCCTACTACTTACAACCATAGCCACAGCATTTATAGGCTACGTACTACCATGGGGCCAAATATCATTCTGAGGGGCCACAGTAATTACAAATCTTCTATCAGCCATCCCCTACATTGGATCCGACCTAGTCCAATGGATCTGAGGCGGGTTTTCAGTAGATAAAGCCACTCTCACACGATTCTTCACCTTCCACTTTATCCTACCTTTCATTATCGCAGCCCTAGCTACCATCCACCTTCTATTCCTGCATGAAACAGGTTCAAGTAACCCATCAGGAATCACCTCTGAACCAGATAAAATTCCATTCCACCCATACTATACAACTAAAGATATCCTTGGACTTACATTCCTCCTCCTAATACTAACAAGTCTAACCCTATTTACACCCGACCTACTAACAGACCCAGACAACTACACACTAGCAAACCCCTTAAACACCCCGCCCCACATCAAGCCAGAATGATACTTCCTATTTGCATATGCAATCCTACGATCCATCCCCAACAAATTAGGAGGAGTTCTAGCTCTAGCAATGTCTATCCTAATCCTAATATTTGTCCCCATAACACACCTGTCCAAACAACAAAGCATAGCATTCCGACCAATTACTCAAGTCATATTCTGAACACTAGTAGCTGACCTATTCACTCTCACATGAATTGGAGGCCAACCAGTCGAACACCCATTCATCGCCATTGGCCAAACAGCTTCTATTATATATTTTCTTATCATTATTACCTTAATCCCCCTTTCCTCCCTCATTGAAAACAAACTACTAAAATGATAATGTCCTTGTAGTATAAATTATTACTCTGGTCTTGTAAACCAGAAATGGAGAATACCTGCTCCCAAAGACACTCAAGGAGAGAATTTTTAATTCCACCATCAACACCCAAAGCTGATATTCTAGCATTAAACTACTCCCTGCATCCTAAACTCTATTAATGATGGACTAGCAATAAAGTACTTTGCAAGTACACGCAACTCCCCAAATTTTTATGTAATTAGTGCATTAATGTTTTACCCCATGAATAATATATAGTACTGAAATTGCTTAACTATACATAGTACATTAAGTCCTTAACATACATAAAATCCTTGAAATACATACTTACAAGCAAGAACTGGAAACGCACAACGAGCCAAAACCTGTAAAACCTTAAAGCCCATAAGAAGTTAAAAAACATGCCTATCATTAACCAAATGGATGTTCATAAACAGCATAGTACATTAAAATATTGGTCGTACATAGTACATTAATAGGGTAGTCGTCCAGTACATGGATATCCAGCAGGTAACTTTGGTCTCTTAATCTACCAACCTCCGTGAAACCAGCAACCCGCCCACATCTGCTAGTATTCTCGCTCCGGGCCCATATAGACAGGGCTTGGTTATCCTGAAACTATATCTGGCATTTGGTTCCTACCTCAGGGCCATAGAATTAAGACCGCACATACGTTCCCCTTAAATAAGACATCACGATGGTGTGGCGCTATCTCCCTCTCGTTCTCGCGTCACTGGATGCATGGGTGCCTCTGGTAGGAAAGGAATGTACTCATCAGCATCGTCGAAAGACTCCTGGAAAGAGGTTCCAACAATCATCCTGTAGCACCTGACTGTGACTTGCCAGGCTTTATGCTATCATCGCGCCTGATATTGAATGTCTTGGTCCCCAGCCCGCCCCCTAGGTGCTATTAGGTCAATGGTTTCAGGACATAATAAGCGAATTTTTTGGCACTCCAGCCAAAATTTAAATTTTAACCACACATATCCAAAATTCTTAACCCATTTAAATCCAAATTAAACCCACATTCTCTGAGGCACGTACCATAAAGAGAAAACCCACTATTAGCCCCCATTCTTTTCCCCCCCATTAATACACACATTGCCTAAACCACTATATAACTGTTACTCCTCACTTACCTCAAACAACACCCTTCAGAGAATGTACTTGTACTAATACAATGAGGGCACTCCCCTAAACCACTGACATAAACCTCCCCATATAACATTAAAAATAGCTCAA